ATGCGATGGCTATTTTCTACAAACCATAAGGACATTGGGACGTTGTATATTTTATTTGGAATATGATCAGGGTTGGTTGGAACCGCCCTAAGATTGTTGATCCGTGCAGAGTTAGGGCAACCCGGGGCTTTGCTTGGAGATGATCAGTTATATAATGTTATTGTAACAGCACATGCTTTTGTTATAATCTTTTTTTTAGTGATGCCTATGATAATTGGTGGGTTTGGAAATTGACTTGTGCCTCTGATGTTGGGGGCTCCAGATATGGTATTTCCACGCCTAAACAATATGAGTTTTTGGCTATTGCCTCCTGCGCTTCTACTTCTACTATCATCGGCAGCTGTTGAGAGCGGTGTAGGGACAGGGTGAACTGTGTATCCGCCTTTAGCCGGAAACTTGGCTCACGCCGGTGGTTCTGTAGATCTGGCAATTTTTTCATTACACCTTGCTGGTGTGTCTTCTATTTTAGGGGCGGTAAACTTCATTACTACGATCATTAACATACGATGACAAGGGATGAAATTTGAACGTCTTTCTTTATTTGTATGGTCGGTAAAGATTACGGCTATTTTACTTTTACTATCTTTGCCTGTGTTGGCTGGGGCAATTACAATGTTATTAACCGATCGGAATTTTAATACTGCTTTCTTTGACCCGGCAGGGGGTGGTGATCCTATTTTATATCAGCATTTATTCTGGTTTTTTGGGCACCCCGAGGTGTATATTTTAATTTTACCGGGGTTCGGAATGATTTCCCATATTGTTAGACACTATTCAGCAAAGAAGGAGACTTTTGGAACTCTTGGAATAATCTATGCGATGCTAGCGATTGGTGTGCTGGGATTTATTGTTTGAGCACATCATATGTTTACAGTTGGGATGGACGTGGATACGCGTGCCTACTTTACTGCAGCTACTATAATTATTGCTGTTCCAACTGGAATTAAGGTGTTTAGGTGGTTGGCTACTATTCACGGGGCTAAGATTAAATATGAAACTCCTATGCTCTGAGGGCTGGGGTTTATTTTTTTATTTACAGTCGGGGGATTAACCGGAATTGTTTTGTCAAACTCATCACTAGACATCATGTTGCATGATACTTATTATGTGGTGGCACACTTTCACTATGTGCTTTCTATGGGGGCCGTGTTCGCCTTGTTTGGTGCATTTAATTATTGGTTTCCTCTTTTAAGCGGAGTTACCCTACACAGTCGATGAACTAAAGCACATTTTTATATTATGTTTATTGGTGTTAATGTAACTTTCTTTCCTCAGCACTTTTTAGGGTTGAGAGGCATGCCTCGGCGGTATTCAGATTATCCTGATTGTTATACCAAATGAAATGTTGTATCATCGATTGGGTCGATGATCTCTTTTGTGGCTGTATTGTATTTTATGGTTATTGTGTGGGAAGCACTGGTTTCTCAGCGAAGCGTAGTTTGAAGAACACACCTTAGAACAGCTCTTGAGTGAGATAATATTCTTCCGGCAGACTTCCATAATAGGGCTGAAACTGGGGCTTGTGTAAGATCTCACAGTGCTAGCTAGTGGAGAGGTTATTAAGATATATAAAATATAGATATATCTGGATCAAAATTTAGTTGGATAGTTTTCGCAAGGTTCTCAGTCGGTTTCTAATAGGTTATAAAGCTATGAGTGCAGATACGTGGGAGTGTTATATTACAAACGGTATATTACTTATGAGTCTTTGAGGGCAATTAGGATTTCAGGATGCAGCTTCGGCACTTATAGAAGAAATAATTTTTTTTCATGATCATGCAATAATGATTTTAGTTATAATTATTAGTCTGGTGGGTTACGCAGCTGTTTCGCTTATATTGGGAAGCTATACATGCCGGTCACTGGTGGAGGGTCAAGAAATTGAAACTATTTGAACTATCGTGCCTGCGGTTATTTTAGTATTTTTAGCTCTTCCGTCTTTACGTCTTTTATATTTACTGGATGAAATTAGTGACTGTAGCCTTACAGTTAAAAGGATTGGGCATCAGTGATATTGAAGCTATGAGTACTCAGACTTTTCAAATATTGAGTTTGATTCATATATGATTCCGACTAATGAGCTTGAGGTTGGGGATTTTCGATTACTTGAGGTAGATCACCGGGTTGTGTTACCCACTCAGACGGATATTCGGGTTTTAGTAACTTCTGCAGATGTAATTCATTCTTGAACAGTTCCTTCCTTAGGTGTTAAGGTAGATGCAATCCCAGGTCGATTAAACCAATTGGGTTTTTTTATTAAACATCCGGGGGTGTTTTATGGTCAGTGTTCTGAAATTTGTGGGGCTAATCACTCTTTTATGCCTATTGTGGTAGAAGCTATTCCGCTAGCTAATTTTATGGAGTGGGTTATTAATGTGTCTGACTAGAGAGATTAGTTAAAACATAATACAAGGTTGTCAGCCTTGAGTTACTAGCCTGGTTAGTATCTCTTGATGCCTCAGCTATCGCCTTTAAATTGAATTTTACTATTCTTATTGTTTTGAGCTACTGTTCTTAGTGTTTCTGTTATTGTTTGATGATCAAGGAAAACTGTTTTTTTAAGTAAGGGCTCGTCATATATTAACCTAAAAAAAGAAAATAAATGGAATTGATAAAATAAGAATGCTTGTTGATATTTTTTCTTCCTTTGATGATAATAATCAAGTTTTTATGTCGTTGTACATTTTAATGTGAGTTTTTTCATTAGTTATAATTATTCTCTTTAGTTCTTCTTTTTGAATAAGGTACCCTCGCTGAAATGTGTTTATTAGTTCCTTTAAAGATACTGCTTCTTCTCAGGTATTCCGTTCCTTTGGGTTAAACATGGGGGGTTTTATCAATGTTATTACTGGGTTGTTTTTGTTTCTAATTTTAATAAACATGTCTGGGCTAATTCCGTATGTATTTAGGGCAACAAGCCATCTAGCGGTTTCCTTGTCTCTAGGCCTTCCTTTATGGTTATCTTTAATTGTTTCAGCTGTTGTATATAATCCGGGGTCTGTTGTTGCCGGACTTCTACCAATAGGGGCCCCTGCACCACTAAATCCATTTTTAGTCCTGATTGAAACAGTAAGAATTATAGTTCGGCCTATTACCCTTTCTGTACGGCTTACTGCTAATATAAGAGCAGGACATATCGTTTTAACTTTGATTGGGAACTACTTAACGGCAGGGTTGTTTGTTTCGTCAGTCTTTTCAGTATTCTTGTTACTAATGATTCAGGTATTATACACAGTTTTTGAGTTTGGTATTAGTCTTATTCAGGCATATATTTTTTGTTTATTAATCACCCTATACTCAGATGAGCATCCTCATTAGGTGTTATCAGTTTCGGTTTTATACTAACTACTTTGAAGTCAAGTTATAACAGCTGTAAAAGAATAATTTATTCATATTTGGGGTATGAACCCAAAAGCTTAGTGTTTAGCTTATTTTACATGGTTCTAGATTATAGGTTTGTCGAGGAGATTTAACTCCGTTAATAGATCTACAGTCTACCGCTTATGGCTCAGCCATCGGACAAACACACTGAGACATATATCCTTTTCCGATTTTGCAAGTCGATGTTTTTAATAAACTACAGTGAGCAAGGACTAAAGAATCTTCTTTATTTCAGGCTTTGAAGGCCTGTAGTTTTGATAACTTAAGACCTTATCAGGAGGTTATGAACCTCTCTTGAGAAATCAAAATTCTCAGTGCCCAAACACCGCTAGATAACAATGGAGGGTTGTATCTCTTTTAAAATTATTTAAACTTTTTGCTTGGAAGGCAAATGTACATGTGATACTCAAGAGATTTTAAAATAGAAAGAAGGACTATTCTAGATAAATTCCTATTTATTCCTTTAGGATGAAAACCTAATGTGCATTCTACACCTCAAGAACTTTAGTCTTCTAGTTGTGATTACCATATTAAGTTAAAAGAAATGGTGAGCAAGTTACCGTCATGTGAATTAAGTAAACTTGGCTCTGATTTTAGGTATGGCGTGCGCTAAGGGATACACATGGTATTTGTTGAAAGAGGTGAGGTGGAAAATTAGTGATTAATAATAAAACAAAAAGTTAAAGCGGTTACGGTTTTCTTGAGCGTTATAATAAACATGATGCTCTGAATAAGCCCACTAACACCAGTGTTGGAGGTTAAAAGAAAAGCGAAAGCTTGTGTTAGTTTAGCGAGTAAAATTTGGTTAATTTGGTGCCAGCATCCGCGGTTAAACCAAGAAATTTAGTCATTCTATACGGTAAAAAGACAGTTAGGCAGGAGGTTAAAGCCGTTAGACCGCTAGCATAGGAGTAAAATCTAAATACTAGCAGTTATACCGGAGGTGGCTTATTAGGAATGCTGAGGCTGTGAAAGCTTCAAGGGAAACTGGGATTGGATACCCCATTATTTTTAGCTATAAATTTACTGTTGATATACCAGAGTACTACGAATAAAAAGTTTAAAACTCAAAGGGCTTGGCGGTGTTTTAGACCTCTCAGGGGAACCTGTCTCATAATCGACAATCCACGTTAAACCTAACCTTTTATAGTAATTCAGCTTGTATACCGTCGTCGTCAGGTAACTTCTTAAAATATAGTAGTTAGCTAGAAAATTTTATCGATTAAAACGTCAGATCAAGGTGCAGCCAATAAAAAGGGGAGGATGGGTTACAATTATAAATTTATAACTACGGAAAGAGCTTGAAACAAAGTGACTTGAAGGAGGACTTGAAAGTAATTTTAATTATATAAACAGAATGAATGTGGCTCTGAAACGTGCACACATCGCCCGTCGCTCTCGTTGAAAAATGAGATAAGTCGTAACATAGTAGGGGTAATGGAAATTGTTCCTAGGCTGAAAGATGTAGTATAAAAAATACATTTCATTTACACTGAAAATATATTTAGGAAGTAAATCGTCTTTAAATTTATTTGTGGCAGCTAAGAGTTTTAGGGTGTTCTATAAATATAGATTACAAAACATTATTAGATCCAGTAGAGGTGATCGAAGATTAATGTGTGTTCTGCATGAAGATAGTACTGTAAAGGAATAGTATAAATTGGTAAGTAGAAGCGGCTTAAGCGCGTACCTTTTGCATCATGGTTTAACTAGATTAACTTCAGGATTGAAGTTCTCGAAATCTGATGAGCTATCTTTATTCTGTTTTATAGATCATGTTAATTGATAAGTTGGTTGTGGCAAAAACCTCTTAAGAAATAAAGATAGATATGAAATTTTATTCGCATTGGATGATAGCTAGTTCTTCCTTAATGACATATCAGTGTCTTAGGTTTTGGTGAAGTTTTACAATTAATGTTGTAATCAGCTGGTACGAAGCCTAATCAGACTTTTGAGGACAAGCTCGAAAGTTTTGGGAGTTGCATTTAATTTTTTGTAAAATATAAGCTTAGTAATGGCTATTAGATAGAGGATTTTGTTATAATTCATGTTTGAGTTAATAATATAATTCATTTGCTTTAAGGGGAAGGAAGAAATTTTATTAACTGTTGGTAAAATGGTTCTATGTTAAGATGAGTATTAAATTAGCTATTGACAGTATTAATGTAATAAAGTTTAAGCTTACGTCAATAATTTTCACATAAAATCATGAAAAGGAACTCGGCAATTCCGTATTCTGCCTGTTTATCAAAAACATGGCTTCGTGTCCTCTGTAAATACGAAGTCGGACCTGCCCAGTGAGTTTTAAACGGCCGCGGTACTCTGACCGTGCAAAGGTAGCATAATCATTTGCCTTATAATTGAAGGCTGGAATGAATGGTTTGACAAGAATACACCTGTCTCTTCATGATTACTTAGAATTTTATTTCTAGATGAAAAAGTCTAGATATTATTAAAAGACAAGAAGACCCTATCGAGCTTGAGAAAAATTAACAGGCATATTAGAACTCAATATTAGTAAAAGAAAAGCTGTTAAACACTTTGGTTGGGGCAACCTGGGAGTAAGCAAAGCCTCCTAATTATAACAAGTCGGACCTGTGTTGATCCAGTTGTATTGATCAAAGGAATTAGTTACCGTAGGGATAACAGCATTATCTTTTTCAAGAGCCCATATCGAAAAAAAGGTTTGTGACCTCGATGTTGGACCAGAATGTCCTAAAGATGCAGAAGTCTTTAAGGGTTGGTCTGTTCGACCATTAAAATTCTACGTGATCTGAGTTCAGACCGGCGTGAGCCAGGTCAGTTTCTATCTTTATATTTTTTGACTGCGTTTAGTACGAAAGGACCGATGCAGTGTATTAAAATACTGTAGGCAGATTAAATATAATTTTTTTCATTAAAATCAAATTAGCAAAGAATTATGCGATTGACTTAGGATCAATAGACATAGGTTAAAGCCCTTTATTTGATATAAATAGAGGTGGCAGACTAAGTGCATTAGGTTTAAGCCCTAAAGATAAAGATGAAAGTTCTTTCCTTTATAATGTATCTAAGAATTATTTCTTGTCTGTTTACTTACGTGTGCATCTTGTTAGCGGTCGCTTTTTTTACTCTTTTGGAACGAAAAGGGCTGAGATACATTCAGCTTCGTAAGGGACCTAATAAGGTCGGAATAATAGGGCTACCACAGCCTATTGCTGATGCTGCTAAGTTGCTAACAAAGGAGATTGCTAAGCCAACTAGGGCTAATCGTTCTTTATATTTTGTGGCGCCGGTGTTTAGTTTTATTCTAGCCCTGCTTCTATGACAACTTTATCCGAGGTTGTATTCCCTATCTTATTTTAAGTCCGGTATTCTGTTCTTTTTGTGCGTTTCTGGTATAAATGTGTATGGGACCCTTTTGGCAGGATGAGCGTCGAACTCTAAGTATGCTTTGTTGGGAAGCCTTCGTGCAATTGCTCAAACTATTTCTTATGAAGTGAGCATGGCCTTAATTCTCCTGTTTCCGCTATTTCTAGTTGGAAGTTTTAACTTTGTTGAGATTAAGGAGTCCCAGGAAATTTTATGGTTTAGGTTTCTAATGTTACCAATCTCATTAGTTTGATTTACAACTTGTGTTGCGGAGACAAACCGAGCTCCTTTCGATTTTGCGGAGGGGGAGTCGGAGCTTGTGTCTGGTTTTAATATTGAATATGGAGCTGCAGGGTTCGCCCTTATTTTTCTGGCTGAATATGCTAATATTTTGGTTATAAGATTATTTTCTTCCCTGTTGTTCTTTGGAGGAAGGTCTCTTGTAGTCCTGGAGAGGGATTTAGGGTTCATGTTTAAAGTTCTTTTTTTTGCGTTTGCTTTTATTTGGGTTCGAGGAAGTTACCCTCGATTTCGGTATGATCTTTTAATAGGCCTAACTTGAAAAGCTTTTCTTCCTGTTGCGCTGTGTTCCCTTATATTGGTATCTTTGTTAGGATTCAACCTGTTTTATTAAATCAGGATTGTAGTTTAATAAAATATTTGCATTGGAAGCTAAAGATCAGGTAAGTACCTGCGTCCTGAATGAGCAGGTTGTTTGTAATTACTTTAGCCTTTTCTACTCTCCTTATTCTTCCCATAATAAGACAGCCGTTAAGATTAGGATTGGTTGTTATAATTTCTACATTATTTATGTGCTTGGTTAGGGGTATAACTGTTTCAGCCTGATATGGTTATATTCTCTTTTTAATTTACGTTGGGGGGCTCTTGGTTATGTTTGCTTATGTAGCAGCTTTATCTCCAAATGTTCTGTTTGGGGGATGGGCTCCGCTTCTTAGTTTAGTTTTTAGGGTTCCCGCTTTTTTCTTATTTCTTTATTTCTATTCTTTCAAGGACTCTTCCTACTTAAGTTCTGAGTCTTCCTATGGGAAGTTTGCATATTTAAAGATGTATGGGGTTGAGCTTATTTCCCCCTATATAATTTCAATTCTAATCGGATTAGGTGTTGTTTTATTGATCAACTTAATTGTAGTGGCAAAGATTTGTTACTATCAACAAGCTTCTCTCCGGCCTTTTAGGGTTTAAAGAGTCAGCGGATATGCGAAGGCCTTTACGAAAAGTTCATCCGGTGTTTAAAGTTGTAAACGGGGCATTTGTAGATTTACCAGCTCCTTCAAACCTGTCAATTTGGTGAAATTTTGGATCATTGCTAGGTTTGTGTTTAGTAATTCAGATTGCAACTGGTCTTTTTTTAGCCATACACTATACGGCTCATGTAGATCTGGCTTTTAGGTCCGTTATCCACATCAGACGAGACGTTACCTATGGGTGGTTGCTTCGAGCCCTGCATGCTAATGGGGCATCTTGGTTTTTTATTTGTATTTATTTACATATTGGGCGTGGTATGTATTATGGTTCATATCTCCAGCTTCACACATGAAATATTGGTGTGATTTTGTTATTTCTTACTATGGCTACGGCGTTTTTAGGTTATGTGCTTCCATGAGGTCAAATATCTTTTTGAGGTGCAACTGTAATTACTAACTTATTGTCGGCAGTTCCATATATTGGAAAAATATTAGTAGAGTGGGTCTGAGGAGGCTTTGCGGTGGATAATGCAACTCTTACTCGATTTTTTGCTCTTCATTTCCTGCTTCCCTTCGCTATTGCCGGTCTGGCTATTTTACATATGCTGTTTTTACATGAAACGGGGTCTAATAATCCCTTGGGCCTTAATAGTGACGGGGAAAAAATTCCATTTCATTCATACTATACTTTTAAAGACCTGGTTGGTTTTCTTGTTGTAATTTCTTTGCTTTCAATATTAGCCTTGTTTTCTCCTCAGCTGTTAACTGATCCTGAAAATTTCATTCCTGCTAACCCGCTAGTAACTCCGGTACACATCCAGCCCGAGTGATATTTTTTATTTGCTTATGCCATTTTACGGTCAATTCCTAATAAGCTGGGAGGAGTAATTGGTTTAGTCGGGTCTATTTTAGTTTTATTTATTTTGCCTTTTTCTCATCAGTCTAAGTTCCGGTCTATGGCATATTATCCGGTAAATCAGGTCCTTTTCTGAAGTTATATTGGTATTTTCTTTGTCCTTACGTGGATCGGTAGCTGCCCTGTGGAGACTCCGTACGAGCAAATTGGGCAGGTGTTTACTGGTCTATATTTTCTTTATTTCATTATTAATCCGTTGGTACAAAAAGCGTGAGATAGTATTTTAGATTATTAGAAGTAGTGTGGTGGTTGTTCCCTGGGGGCGGCTTGTCTTGAAAACAAACTAAAAGTGTTCGATTCACTTCACAACCTGCGTGCACAGCTTCTATGCTTAAGCAATGAGAATGTTAAGGTTCATCTTCGGCTTACAAGACCAATGCTTTTATTTTAAGCTATCATTGCTTAATTAAATTACAGAAGGAAATGAGAACATTCCATTTAACTATATTAAGAATTTTTGGGGTTGTGGTATCCTTGCTTACTCTTTCTTTACAGTACAAGCATTTATTAAGAATTCTATTGAGCCTAGAGGCAGTAACTATAAGACTATTTGTCTTAATATTTTCGATGTCTAGAAATATTTCATTGATAGGCGAGACTTCTCTAATTTTGATTACTTTAGGTGCCTGTGAGGCTAGCTTGGGCTTGGCTATTCTTGTGGCAGTTATTCGTGCCGAAGGTAATGATTACGTCTCCAGTTTTTCTATGCATAAGTGTTAGGCATTGTTCTATCAAATTTTTTTGTCTTATTGGCTTTTTCATTGGTTAGGGGTAAATGGTCTTGATACTTAAAAGCATGATCTCTAGCCCTGTTAAGCGTGCTTTCTCTAACACACTTATTTAGGCCATTTTTTTCTTATGAGAGGTTTAGTTCTCTGTTGGTTTGTGACTCTATATCTTTGGTTTTAGTTTCCTTGACCTTATGGATTTCTCTTATGATGATGTTTGCCAGCCAAAATTCAGTTAAGCTCAACAAAAATAACGATGCTACTTTTTCACAGCTAATCGTTGGTATAAACTTAATTTTAACACTTACTTTCCTTTGTTCAAACACTCTACTCTTTTACTTTTTATTTGAGGCATCTTTAATTCCCACATTAATGTTAATTTTAGGTTGGGGCTATCAGCCAGAGCGGTTACAGGCTGGGATATATATAATAATTTATACCGTGGCTGCTTCCTTGCCTTTGTTGTTTTGTATCCTTTGGGCAGGACACAAAATCTTTTGTAGCGAAATATTAATTAGTAGGACCCTCCGTCTACATTCTATTTTTTCTGGGAATAGGTGGCAATGAAGGCTTTTAAGCGTTCTTGTTTTTGCGGCGTTTTTGGTAAAGCTTCCTATGTTTTCAGTCCATCTATGACTTCCTAAGGCTCACGTGGAGGCACCGGTGGCAGGCTCAATAGTTTTAGCAGCTATTTTATTAAAATTAGGAGGCTACGGTATTTTACGTTTCTTTCAGTACTTTAATTTTATCCCCTTATATAGCTCAACTATCCTGTTTTCTGTGGCGATGTGAGGGGGCATAATTACTAGGATTATCTGCTTTCGACAGGTAGACCTAAAATCTTTAATTGCTTACTCTTCGATCGGACACATATCATTAATGCTGGCTGGTGCGTTTTCTGGTAGGTCCTGAGGGTGGGCAGGATCTCTTATCTTGATGTTATCACATGGGTTTTGTTCTTCAGCTCTGTTTGCATTGGCCAACTATACCTATGAAAAAACTCAAACGCGGAGGCTCTTATTGAATAAAGGAATGTTGATATTTTTGCCATCATTAACTCTTTGGTGATTCCTTTTCTGTATTATTAATATGGCTGCGCCTCCTAGGATCAACTTACTAGGAGAAATTATGATTTTTCCGGCAGTTATCTTTTCGTCGGCCTACTACCTCCTTCCGTTAGGTTTTATGAGTTTTCTTTCTGCCTTGTACAGTATGTATTTATTTACAGCTATCCATCACGGTGGAAGTCCAAAGTTTATTAAGCCGTTCAACTTAGTTAAATCTCCAAGGTTTTTAGTGCTATTTCTACACTGGTTTCCCGCTAACCTCTTAATTATAAAAGGTGAGCTTATTTCTCTTTGGGTGTAATGAGTTAAGTTAGTTTATTTTAAAATGTCAGCCTGTGGATTTGAAGAAAGGAACATGTCCTACTTAACCCATGAATAAACTAAAAGCCTCTTCAATTAGTTCAATTTTTCTTATTATATATAGGGTTTTGCTGTCTCCTCTAACTTTAGCTTTTTTCCTAACTTCTAATAGTGTCCTGCTAGAATGATCAATCTCGCAGGCTAGGTCATGCCATCTGACTTTTATTCTTATTCTAGACTCAATCAGCCTTAGATTTAGAAATATTGTATGTCTTATTTCAGGGTGTGTTATGTTATTTTCTTCCAGATATATGTCTCATGATCCTTTTCTAAAACGGTTTACTTGGCTGGTCATACTGTTTGTTTTATCTATAAATCTTTTGGTGTTTATTCCCAGGCTTCCAGCACTGCTTCTTGGTTGAGACGGGCTGGGGATTGTGTCCTTTGCTTTGGTAATCTACTATCAGAATATAAAATCTTTAGGTGCAGGGATAATTACTGTCTTAGCCAACCGGATTGGAGATGTAATGATTTTAATTTCTATTGGGCTTTTAGTCCTTCAGGGTCACTGGTTAATTGTTTCAATTTGGGACTTTCATCTAAGGGCCTGGCTCTCTCTTACTATCACAATTGCAGCGATAACGAAAAGTGCCCAAATCCCATTTTCAAGCTGATTACCGGCTGCAATGGCCGCCCCAACGCCAGTCTCAGCGTTAGTTCACTCCTCGACCCTGGTGACAGCCGGAGTTTATCTTTTAATTCGTTTTTTTCCTTTCCTGGAAAAATTTCATGGGTTTAAATCTGGGCTGTTATTTATTTCGGTTTTAACGCTCTTAATAGCTGGAATCGGCGCGAACTGCGAAAATGACCTCAAGAAAATTATTGCTCTTTCCACACTTAGTCAACTAGGGGTAATAATGATAAGGTTAGCGTTGTGTATGCCGCTCCTAGCTCTTTTCCACCTATATACACATGCTTTATTTAAAGCCTTATTGTTCTTGTGTGCCGGGATAATTATTCATAATAGGGCGAATAACCAAGACATCCGGTATATAGGCTCACTGTTCTCGCAGCTACCTTTAACTGTAACCTGTATAAATGTCGCTAACCTTTCCCTGTGTGGAGCGCCCTTTTTAAGAGGTTTTTACTCAAAGGACCTTATTTTAGAGTTATCGCTTTCTGGTCCCGTCAGGCTAGTTATGGTTTTGCTGATTTTTTTAGCTACGGGAATGACTAGGGCGTACTCCATACGGCTTTCTGCCTCGTGCTTATGAAGCTCAGCAAAGGGGAACCCATATCACGCCAAACAGGAGTTAGATCCTTATGTTAACTGGGCAGTTACCATTCTTACTTTAGCAGCTATTTCTAGTGGATTATTTTTTCAGCTGGTCTTTACGCCTTTTTCCTCAAGTCTTTTTATTTTACCGTTTCACCTTAAAATGTTAACGATAACTGTAATTATTTTGGGTTTATTTTTTGCGTTTATTTTATGAAGCGGCACTCATGAACAAAAGCTGATGACTAAAATAGAGTTTTTCTTTTCAACCATATGGTTTCTCGCCCCAATTTCAGCTCAACCCCTTACCGAGATGTCAATAAAAGTTGGAACAAGGATGATAAAATCAGTTGATATAGGTTGACTTGAGGTAGTCGGAGGGCAGGGTGCCTTTTTTGTGGCTTCAAATTTCTCACTAATGAATCAAAGGGTTCAAATGAAGTCTTTTAATTTTTTCATATTATTATCCTTATTAAGGGTGTTAGTATTTTCACAGGCCCTCCTATATTAGCTTCGATAGCTTAATCAAGAGCATAGCACTGAAGATGCTAGGGTAACAGTTACTGTTTCAGAGCAGAGCGGTAATTTAATGTGTGTTTATTTAACGAGCTAAAAATCGATCACTTTTGCCTAAAAACTGACAAATACCCCTAAAATTTTGGCCTTCATCCGCCATACCCCCTTAAAATAGACAAAAAAAAAGATAGGAAAACGCGCAGGAAAAAAAAACACCTAAAAAAACATGACAAAATGACCAAAATTTTTGGTTCTATGCTGAAAAATATATAAGATTGTCTCGGGCTGCAGGTTTTTAGTTCTTTTAGTTTTTAGTCTTTACACTGTTTTGCTTTCGTGCAGGGGCTACAGGGGTGTAGAATACAGTTGCTGGCTCGTAAGTAACCAGATAAAGATCAGGGTATGGCACGAAATCCGTTTCATTTAGTTGAGTTTAGGCCCTGACCTTTAACTGGTTCAATGGGCGCTCTTTTTTTAACCTCGGGGTTGGCAGGATGGTTTCACGGCTATGGGTTCGTAAGCGCTGGAGTAGGTCTCTTGTTAATTGGAATCACTATAATTCAGTGGTGGCGAGATGTAATTCGCGAAGCTACTTTTCAAGGATACCATAGAATTAAGGTTTCTAAAGGGCTCCGCTGAGGGATAATTCTTTTTATTGTGTCTGAAGTCTGTTTCTTCTTCGCTTTTTTTTGGGCTTATTTTCATAGGAGGTTGGCTCCTAGGCCTGAGCTAGGGTCTTGCTGGCCTCCTGCGGGAATTGTGCCTTTAAACCCTTTCGAAGTGCCTTTACTAAATACTGGGGTCCTTCTTGCTTCAGGGGTGACAGTTACATGGGCACATCACAGCTTGATGGAGGGAGATAACCCAGGAGGCTTGCAAGGGCTTGTCGCGACAGTGGCATTGGGCGTTTACTTTACTTTTTTACAGGGAGGTGAGTATTATGAAGCTTCGTTCACGATTGCGGACGGGGCGTACGGCTCTAGCTTTTTTGTGGCTACAGGGTTTCATGGCTTGCATGTATTAATTGGAAGAACATTTCTTTTAGTGTGTTTAGTTCGAGTTTGATTACAGCATTTTTCTACGGGGCACCATTTCGGGTTTGAGGCAGCTGCTTGATATTGACATTTCGTTGATGTTGTTTGACTCTTTCTATATTTATCGATTTATTGGTGAGGGTGTTAATTTAGTTGGTTTAAAGGCGGGTTTCCTAGATGACTGAGTTTAAGTGCTAGACTTTTAATCTAGAAACAGCATATATCAAGATGCTTCTAGGAGAGAGACTTGGTACTTTAAATTAAAAGATCTGACTTGCATTCAGACAATAAGCCTTTTGGCTTTCAGGTCACTGGGAAACATGGAAGTATAGAAAGCGAGAATAGTTTGCATCTGGCTTCGGACCAGACTTTAGGGGTGAGATACCCTTTCTATATTTTATGGATAAGTGAAAGCCAAAGGGGAGGCGCCTAGCTGTTAATTAGGAGATTGTAGTGTCTGAGCTACTCATTTAGGCGTTTAAGTACTACGCCGGATGAACGGAAATCATTGATGTTGATTAATATGGGATTGGAAAGCGTCTCTAGTGCTATATTATGATGAGTAGGTTTTATAGAAGTGTAGTAGGGTTGGCTATTTCTGTTGTAGTAATGTTGCTAGGATGGGTTTTATCTAAGCGGGCTAACGAAGATCGGGAGAAGAGATCGCCTTTTGAGTGCGGTTTCGATCCTGTGAAGTCGGCTCGTTTACCATTTTCTCTTCGTTTTTTCTTGCTAGCAATTATTTTCCTGATTTTTGATATTGAGATCGTATTGCTTTTTCCTATTTTAGTAAGGATTAGTGGCGAAATGTCTTTGGGACTAGTTATTGGGTTGTTTGCCTTTTTGCTAATCCTGATTGTTGGGCTCTTTCATGAGTGGAATGAAGGGTCTCTTGACTGAGCTCAGTAGGAATTTAACCTGAATAGTGGGAGAAGAGACTTGGAGTAAAGCAGGGCTGCTAACTTTGCTTTGGGTAATTCGATTATATCCCTCTTCTTATGTTTTCAAGACTTCCATTTGGGTTGATGTTCTTATGTGTTATAGGGTTCGGGACCCTGTTGTCGCTTTCTTCTGTGCATTGGCTAGGGGTTTGGGCAGGACTGGAAATAAATTTAATCGGGTTTCTTCCTATGCTTATTTACCAGAAAAAGGTTTCAGAGAGGGAATCTGCTGTTAAGTATTTTATTATCCAGGCATTAGGGTCTGCTTTGTTAATCTTTGGAAGGCTTTTAGGGTTTAGAACCTCTTTTAGATGGGACATAATTTCAGAAAGTGTAGAAGGTACTTTAGGACTTTGTGTTTTAGCGAGAGGGCTGTCTGTAAAGCTTGGGGTATTTCCTTTTCATTATTGGGTTCCGAGTGTAATGGCTGGCCTTTCTTGGGTTTCATGTATGCTACTGGCAACCTGGCAGAAGTTGGCGCCGCTGTTTTTGCTTCTTTCCTTGTGTGAGTTAGGCGAAATAAAGGAGTTAGTTGTCCTATTTTGTGTCATGAGTGGAGGGAGAGCTATCATTGGGGGTGCTGGAGGCCTAAATCAGACACAAATTCGGGCGCTTCTCGCTTATTCGTCGATCGGACACCTAGGATGAATGATTTTTGCTATATTACACAGGGAGTGGTGTATAAAGCTTTATTTATTCGTCTATCTTTCTATCACCTTGTTTTTGTTTGTGTGCCTGTGGCTTAAAGATTCTGGGGCTATGAAGAATGTTAGGAGACTTAAGTATTATAGGGCATATCAGTTGGTAGTTATATTACTTTTGCTTTCTCTCTCTGGGTTGCCTCCATTACTTGGTTTCATTTCTAAGTGGTTGGTGGTGTACGTAGGAAGTAAAGGGGCATTGTCTTTTGTGCTTTTTTTGCTTATTTTAGGTTCTCTTATAAGATTGTTTTACTATTTAAGGTTGTTTTTTTCTTTCTTTTTAAATTTTTTTAAGAATAATAATAAAGAGCTGAATGCGGCTTCTAGTAAGAGGGTTATTGTTTCTGTATCTATATTAAATCTTGTTGGGGGAGTTATAATTTTGTTGAGCAGATTTATTGAAGGACTCTAAA